CAAAGAAATGGAAGAACTAGAACCGTATGGATTTCCAAAGACTCCATGGATAGGAACTAAAAACGAGATATCGAAGTAGTTCTGATGATTCAGTATATTATCACTTCAATTCGGAGTTCTTAGTTACTTTGACCGGGTGGATCTTAGTGATGGAATAATAAGTAATAATTCATTGGTTGATTGTATCATTAACCATTTCTTTATTTTGGTGCGAGGAACTTACCATGAATCCACTGATTTCTGCCGCTTCCGTTATTGCTGCTGGATTGGCCGTAGGGCTTGCTTCTATTGGACCTGGAGTTGGTCAAGGTACTGCTGCGGGCCAAGCCGTAGAAGGTATCGCGAGACAACCAGAAGCAGAGGGTAAAATACGAGGTACTTTATTGCTTAGTCTGGCTTTTATGGAAGCTTTAACAATTTACGGACTGGTCGTGGCATTAGCGCTTTTATTTGCGAATCCTTTTGTTTAATCCTATTCTATAAACGTGAAAATACGTACTTCTTTTCTTATTTTATTGCTGTCGACTTACCGCTTGCTTCTTCGAATTATATCAAAACTTCACTCCACTTCTTCGTTGAGACAATACTCCGGGGAAGGTCTGATTTGAGGATGAGGAATTAGTAGATCCACTCGCTTTCTCACTTCCCGTCCTTAATTTAATGGAAACCCCTTTTGACTTTTAGGAAGCGTTGCAGGTATTTCGCAATTGACATGAAACCGGGGACCTAATAAGTATCTTATTGGGAACTTCAATTGAAATAAAATAATAATAAAGAATCCATTTTTGAAATTTGAAAATGATTTCAAATGAAATGAATATATTCATATTTAAAATAAGTCAATTAATAAAAAAAAGAAATCAATAATAAAAAAACGGGACGAAGTGATACAAAAAGAACTCTGTTCGATTTTGTTAGTCCTATCTATAAGAGGAGAGCATATGAAAAATGTAACCGATTCTTTCGTTTCCTTGGGTTACTGGCCATCCGCCGGGAGTTTCGGGTTGAATACCGATATTTTAGCAACAAATCTAATAAATCTAAGTGTAGTGCTTGGTGTATTGATCTTTTTTGGAAAGGGAGTGTGTGCGAGTTGTGTATTTCAAGAATAGGCTGGATCCAACCGGCTGCACTTTCTTTTTTTTTTATTTATAAATAGGGAAGAAAGGTGCACGATCTCGACGAATTACTTCTGAATAAATTAAGAAATCATATGTAAGAACCATAGCATTTCGTGACTCATTGGTAAATCAACTTTGATTCTCTATCAACCAATAATGTGGGACCATTAACATGGTTAAAGCTAAACCGCCTGAAGTCCAGGCACAACATGGTACTCTTTCTACCACTACGTTAGTACGGAGATGGTTTCAAAATGAATAGTTGGCAATTTATCCGATATAGAACACTCATATCGATAAAATGATTTGAACCATTTACTGGAAAAATGGGTGTCTCGCCCTTTTTTTATCCAATGCTGAATCGACGACCTATGTATAAAATAAGAAGAATTTTTTGGATTTGAAGAAAAAAAAACAACTTTGCTGACAATTACAGATTTTTTTTGTCTGGTCGGAAGAGTCCTCTGAATATTCTGGTATTGTATCAGTTTCCATATCTTGGAATACGAACAGAGAAGAGAGGGTAAGCTCATTACATTAAAAGATATGGGAATGCTCATAACATAAGTAACTGAGCGTGAGAGCCAAATGAATCGAAAGATTCATGTTTGGTTCGGGAAGAGATCATGGAAGTGAAGTTGTGAAATGAATGGGAAAATAATCTACTTTCATTAAGTGATTTATTAGATAATCGAAAACAGAGGATTCTGAGTACTATTCGAAATTCAGAAGAACTACGCGGAGGAGCTATTGAGCAGCTCGAAAAAGCCCGGGCTCGCTTACGGAAAGTGGAAATGGAAGCAGATGAGTTTCGAGTGAATGGATACTCTGAGATAGAACGAGAAAAACAGAATTTGATTAATGCCACTTATGAGAATTTGGAACGATTAGAAAATTACAAAAATGAAACCATTCATTTTGAACAACAAAGAGCAATTAATCAGGTCCGACAGCGAGTTTTCCAACAAGCCTTACAAGGAGCTCTAGGAACTCTGAATAGTTGTTCGAACAGCGAGTTACATTTACGCACCATCAGTGCTAATATTGGCATGCTCGGGGCCATGAAAGAAATAACTGATTAGCCCTTTTACTGTAGGCATTATTTTTTTTTTTTTTTCTCCCTTTGTTTCCGAAAAAGAATTAAGAGACACTAATGGTAACCATTCGAGCCGACGAAATTAGTAATATTATCCGTGAACGTATTGAACAATATAATCGAGAAGTCACGATTGTGAATACCGGCACCGTACTTCAAGTAGGCGATGGCATTGCTCGTATTCATGGTCTTGATGAAGTAATGGCAGGGGAATTAGTAGAATTTGAAGAGGGTACAATAGGCATTGCTCTGAATTTGGAATCAAACAATGTTGGCGTTGTAT